TTTGTTTTTTAACAATTTGGGGAATGGAAGCGGAACTTCCTTTTGGTGCGCCCCGAAAACGTCCTTCTTTTTTTAAACCCGTTTTAAAGGAAGTAAAAAAACTAATTGCAAAATGTAAAAATAAGTTTTTTCAAGTTCTAACAGTTTTCAAAGAAAAAACAAAATTACTTCGAAATGTTTCAAAAAAAATCAAAAAATGGGTTATCGGGGGTGGTTTTTTAAAAAAAAATATAACAAAAGACCTTTCAAAAGTAAATCCAATTCTATTGTTTAGATTAAGAGAAGTCTATAAATCGAGCGAACTTAAAGACGAAAAAGATTCCAAGATAAGCAATCAGATAATTCACGAATCATTTAGTCAAATTGCATCTTCGAGTTGGACAAATTCTCCATTGACAGAAAAAAAAACGAAGGATCTCACTGATAGAACAAGTACAATCCGAAATCAAATAGAAAGAATCTCAAAAGAGAAAAAAAAACTAACTCCAAGAATAAATAATCTTAGTCCTAAGAAAACAACTTATAATGTTAAAAGATTTGAAAAATGGCAAATATTCAAAAAAATAAATGCTCGATTAATCTGTAAATTACCCTCCTTTTTAAAAATTTTCATTGAAAAAATCTACACAGATATATTTTTATCTATCATTAATATTCCCAAAATAAATACAGAACTTTTTATTAAATTAACGAAAAAAATTATTGATAAATCGATTTACAATAATGAAAGAAAACAAGCAAAAATTAATACAAAAAAGAAAACTCCAATTTCTTTAAAAAAGCCACTTGATAAGATTAGTAATATTAAAGAAAATTCACGTATTTTTTATGACTTATCCTACATGTCCCAAGCCTATGTATTTTACAAATTATCACAAATAAAAATTAGTAACCCGGTAAGATCTGTTGTTCAATATCAAAAAATACCCCCCTTTCTTAAGCCTAAACTAAAGGATTCTTTTGAAAGACAAGGAATGGTTAATTCAAAATTAGCAAATAAGAAACTTCCGGGCTATGAAACGAATCAATGGAAAAACTGGTTAAAAGGGCATTTTCTATACCATTTATCTCAGATCAGATGGTCTATATTAATACCAGAAAAGCGGCGAAATAGAGTTCGCCAGCGTTGTATAGCTCAAAAGGAAAATTTAAACAAGCGGCATTCATATGAAAAAGACCTATTAATTGGTTCCAAAAAAAAATCTGAAGTAGATTTATTATCTAATGAATCTAATGAAAAAGATAATTTTCGAAAATCCTATAGATATAATCTTTTATCATATAAATTTATTAATTATGAAAATAAAACGGAATGCTTTTTTTATAGACCTCCCTTTGAAGGAAATAAGAACCAAGAAATTTCTTATACTTATAACAAGGCTAAAAAAGCCCTTTTTGATATATGGAGGAACATCCCTATTCCAAACGATCTAGGGCGGGTTGATATTCCATATATGGAAAAACCGGCCGATAGAAAATATTTTGATTGGAAAATTTTCAATTTTTATCTTAGACAAAAAGTCGATATTGAGACCTGGATCATAATTGATACCAATAGGAATCAAAATGCTCAAATTCGTACTAACAACTCTCAAATAATTTCTAAAAAAGATCTTTTTTATCTTATGATTCCAGAAACCAATTCATTAAACTTCCACAAGGGGTTTCTTGATTGGATGGGAATGAATGAAAAAATGCTAAAGCGCCCTATATCGAATCTGGAATTTTGGCTCTTCCCAGAATTTGTGTTACTTTATAAGGCATATAAAATGAAACCTTGGTTTATACCAAGCAAATTACTTCTTTTAAATTTAAGTAGTAAAAATAAACAAATTAATGAAAAGAAAAAGATAAATTTGTTGATAGCATCGAATAAAAAGCATCGAACTGAAGAAGAAAAAGAAAGCCAAGGAGATCGCGAATCCGTTCTCTCACAACAAAAAGATATTGAAGAAAATTATGCAAACTCGGACATGATAAAGGGGAAAAATAAAAAACAATACAAAAGCAATACAGAAGCAGAACTAGATTTCTTCCTGAAACGTTATTTGCTTTTTCAATTGAGATGGGACGCAACTTTGAGTCAAAGAATGATCAATAATACCAAGGTCTATGGTCTCCTGCTTAGACTGATAGATCCAAGAAAAATTACTATATCCTCCATTCAAAAGAGAGAAATGAGTTTGGATATAATGTTAATTCAAAAGAATTTAACTATCTCAGAATTGATGAAGAAAGGCGTATTGATTGTAGAACCACTCCGGTTGTCTGGCAAAAAAGATGGACAATTTATTATGTACCAAACCATAGGTATTTCGTTGTTTCATAAGAGTAAGCATCAAATTAATCAAAAATATCAAGAACAAAGATATGTTTCTAAGAAAAATTTTGATGAAACTATTTTACCACATCAAAGAATAACCGAAAATAGAGACAAAAAGCATTTTGATTTACTTGTTCCGGAAAATATTTTATCGTTTAAACGTCGTAGAAAAGTGAGAATTCTAATTTGTTTCAGTTCAAAGAATAAAAATTATATAGATAGAAATCCAGTATTTTGGAATGAAAAGAATGTAACAAACATCAGCCAAGTTTCACACGACAATAACCATCTTGATAGAGAAAAAAATAAATTAATGAAATTAAAGCTCTTTCTTTGGCCTAATTATCGGTTAGAAGATTTAGCTTGTATGGATCGTTATTGGTTTGATACCAATAATGGCAGTCGTTTCAGTATGTTAAGAATATATCTGTATCCGCGATTGAAATTTTGTGAATAATACACTTTTTTCTATATATCTTATATCATATTTCTATATACCCTATATATAGAATTCTATATATTCTATATATAAGGGTATATGAAAGTAAACAAATATACAGATCAGATTATGTGTTTTTCTTGTCTCACATCTCATTCTAGTATCCAATATGAAGTGACTATGAATAATATCTCCATTAGGTCTTGAAATAAATCAATAAAAGCTTCTGTATTTTAGGTCTAAATTCTTCGATGTGAAAACGTACCAATCATTTTTTATTCCTATCTAAATAGGATTTCAAATTCGATTGATTAGTGATTGGTTTGAATTAAAAAAAATTAGGAGTTATTTGGATTAAATTATTGTATATATCGCATAGAAATTAATAGCATTATTATTACTGATCGGTAAAATCCATATCTGTATAAGGAAAAAGGGGAATTTTTTTATGGTAAAAAATTCAGTCATTTCGATTATTTCTCAAAAAGAAAACGAAGAAAATAGAGGGTCAGTGGAATTTCAAGTATTCAGTTTCACCACTAAGATAAGGAGGCTTACTTCACATTTGGAATTGCACAAAAAAGACTTTTCATCTCAGAGAGGTTTGCGAAAAATTTTGGGAAAACGTCAACGACTACTAGCCTATTTGTCAAAAAGAAGTAGAGGACGCTATAAAGAATTAATTAATGAGTTGGATATTCGAGAAATAAAAACTCGTTAATTTGAAGCATGATACGATTTGATGAGCTTAGTCGTTTAAATTTTAATGAACTTCTTTTTACTTTCAGAAATGCATGGAAGACTGACTCGGGAAAAACTTATGATTACACCAATTACAAGAAATGACCTCATGATAGTGAATATGGGGCCTCACCACCCATCAATGCATGGTGTTCTTCGACTGATCGTTACTCTCGACGGTGAAGATGTTATTGACTGTGAACCTATATTGGGTTATTTACATAGAGGAATGGAGAAAATTGCGGAAAATCGAACAATTATACAATATTTACCTTATGTAACACGTTGGGATTATTTAGCTACCATGTTTACAGAAGCAATAACCGTAAATGGACCTGAACAGCTAGGCAATATTCAAGTACCTAAAAGGGCTAGCTATATTAGAGCTATTATGCTGGAGTTGAGTCGTATCGCTTCTCATTTGTTATGGCTTGGCCCTTTTATGGCAGATATTGGGGCACAGACCCCCTTTTTCTATATTTTTCGAGAACGAGAATTGATATATGACCTATTCGAAGCTGCTACCGGTATGCGCATGATGCATAATTATTTTCGTATCGGAGGGGTCGCTGCCGATCTACCTTATGGCTGGATAGATAAATGTTTGGATTTTTGCGATTATTTTTTAACTGGGGTTGCTGAATATCAAAAGCTTATTACGCGAAATCCTATTTTTTTAGAACGAGTTGAAGGCGTAGGTATTATTGGCGGAGAAGAAGCACTAAATTGGGGTTTATCGGGGCCAATGCTACGAGCTTCCGGAATACAGTGGGATCTTCGTAAGGTTGATCGTTATGAGTGTTATGACGAATTTGATTGGGAAATTCAATGGCAAAAAGAAGGGGATTCATTAGCTCGTTATTTAGTACGAATTAGTGAAATGACAGAATCCATAAAAATAATCCAACAAGCCTTGGAAGGAATTCCAGGGGGGCCCTATGAGAATTTAGAAAGCCGGCGCTTTGATAGAATAAAAGACTCTGAATGGAATGATTTTGAATATCGATTTATTAGTAAAAAGCCTTCTCCCACTTTTGAATTGTCCAAGCAAGAACTTTATGTAAGAGTCGAAGCACCAAAAGGAGAATTGGGAATTTTTCTGATCGGAGATCAGAGTGTTTTTCCTTGGAGGTGGAAAATCCGACCGCCGGGGTTTATCAATTTGCAAATTCTTCCGCAGTTAGTTAAAAGAATGAAATTGGCTGATATTATGACGATACTAGGTAGTATAGATATCATTATGGGAGAAGTTGATCGTTGAAATGATAATTGATATAACAGAAATAGAAGCTATCCATTCTTTTTCCAGACTGGAATCCTTAAAAGAAACTTATGGGATCATATGGATGCTTGTCCCTATTTTAATTCTTGTATTAGGAATCACACTGGGTGTTCTAGTAATTGTTTGGTTAGAAAGAGAAATATCCGCAGGGATACAGCAACGTATTGGACCCGAATACGCGGGTCCTTTGGGAATTCTTCAAGCTTTAGCCGATG